ACTATAATAAATTTATTATATATTATATTATAAATATATAAATATAATAAATATAATATAAATTATATATAAATATATATTAAATTATATATAAATATATATAAATATATAAAATATAAATATATAAATTATATAAATCTAATAAATAGAATAATAAATATATAAATACAAAAAGGTATAGGCGTAAAAAAAATTCGGAGAGAAGTATAAAAAAATATTGATTGGGTTTACTCAATCAATATAAGTAAAAAAAGCAAGCCTAAATCCCATGTTTTTTTTATGAAGAAATAAAATAATAAAAAAAAATTTAAAGTTTCAACGAAAATTCAACCATTATTGAATTAGCGATAATGTAAAATTTTATATGTATAGATCCAACTACTTCATTCATTTATTCACTTGATCTTTTGTCTATCTATCTGTCTTATATGAATTTATCTCACTAAAATAACTAAAATAAAAATAAAATTTTGTCGTTATCGACGACGACATTTTATGGTAGTAATAATAAATGTTATGGTAGTAATAACTAAAAAGAGGGGGAGTTGTATAGAATAGGTTATACAAAGTTATATACAAGTCACCCCCCTCTTTAAATTTAGTTATTTATTGTATTTCATTAATTGATTAATTGAATTTCATCTGTTAATTAAGAGAAAGTTCCATAAAAACTCCCGCCTTCTTTGAAATGTCATGAACAGTTCCCGTAGGTTGAGCGCCCTTTTCAAGGAAATATAGAATAGCAGGAACATTTAAATAAGTTTGATTCTTTATCGGATCATAAAAACCCACTTTCCGAAGATCTCTTCCTTCTCTTCTGGATCGAACATCAATTGCAACGATTCGATAAACCGCCCATTGGGATAGATGTAGATGAATAATACCCCCCCTAGAAACGTATAAGAAGTTTTCTCCTCGTACGGCTCAAGAAAATTAGAAATTATGTCTATATATAGAATTTATAATTAATGTCAAATAGATCCATCAAATCATCAAATCAATTAAACTATGATTTAAGTACTTTTTCTTATTCCTTATTCTTGCCCGAAAAAGACAAAAAAGCATTCGTATTCACATTCTCATAACTCAAGTTGGATAACTCTCAAATAATCCAAAGGAAAACCTTTAGGCATTTCCTTTATTGAGCGGTCTCTAACCACGCATTTTTTGTCTGTCTCCTTTAGAATTTATTTTGATTCTTCATTATGATCTATTTTTTGAGACAACTGAAAACGGTATTTACTTGTTCCAGGATTCTTTATCGTTGCCTTGAATCGTTGGGTTTAGACATTACTTCGGTGATCTTTAATCATTAAAAAAAATGGCAGCAACATACCATTTTTGTAATTTCTTTATATCAAAGAATCATACAAATGGTTGATTCCCGTGTGATACACTTTTGATCGAAATTTACCAATTCCAATAAATTTTCGTTATGAATTTGAAACTTGCTAGAATTGGATCCTTTCAATTTATATATCGAAAATATACTTACGAAGTTGTTTCAACTATTAATTAACACTAACCCTAGATCCATGTCCCTAAAAAATGAATCAATACTTTTTACTCGAGCTCCATCATGATCATGTACTATTTACATCGCAACCCTCAAAAAATGAGGTTTTTCTAGTGGAACAGAACAAACGATGTCGAGCCAAGAGCACCCTCATTCCTATATAATTAATATAAAAAAAATGGTGGATGTAAGAATCCACAGCCGACCATATCCTTCAAGTCGCACGTTGCTTTCTACCACATCGTTTTAAACGAAGTTTTACCATAACATTTATCTAGTAGGTTGCTGTAACCAGTATGTAATTGATTCAATTATGGAATCATGAATAATCATTGGTTCGGTCGGTACATAGTAATCTATACTTTTATGAATGGGTAGTTTCTGAAGAAGTCTCAGCAAGAATTCAATTAATTTAACCCCCCACATATATATATTTTTTATTTCTTTATTATTTATTATTTCTAATTTATTTAGAAATAATAAATAACACAAATAAGTTATTTTTTTTTTTATTTTTATGAGTAACTAATTTAAATATGAACGGTATGGACATAGAATGAAAAGCCCGCCCCCCGATTTTCATTTTTTAATTAAAACTCTTTTCTTTTGATCTATGCTCCCATCTTACTTGGATACAAATAAATTCAATTACATCTGTGTGTTATTTGGTGTTATTTGAACACGATTAAATTTTCGAAAAAGATATAATTCAGATAAGAATTAATCATTATAAGAAAAAAGAATCATATTCTATCCAATATTATTATACTCTTAAAAAAAAAAAAAAGAGAAAGTTGTTTAAAATTAAAAAAAAAAGCCAATCTTTTATTCTGATAGAAAATCGGTATTCTGATACGATATATATAATCTGATATGATATATATAATCTGATATGATATATATAATAGGTATGCTCTGGGACGGAAGGATTCGAACCTCCGAATACCGGGACCAAAACCCGTTGCCTTACCACTTGGCCACGCCCCATTTTATATTTATATTCGACATTAATAAACACTAATATTCTTATTAGCTGTTCGTCAATTATAGTCCAAATATCTATAGAATAGATTGTTACTAGGATTTTTATACATTTAGATATAGAATTAAACGAAATTTATTGATCATTACATATAATTCAATTAAGATATTGTATGAAAGTATGATTTCTTCTATTCTCTTTTAATTTGAGAATTGAAGTATTTTTAATTGAGTTAGTTCAAATCAAAGAAAAGTTTTTGGTCTACCCTTTTTTAATTTTTAGTTTTTACTCATTTTTTTATATAACTTAAACTAAAAAAAAAAAAAAAATAACATTATATATTATTAATTATTAATAACAATAACTCATATTAATAACTCAATCAAAATAAATACAATTATCTTCAAGAACAAAACAAAAAAACAAAACGTTTGTTATGCTTAATATCTTTAGTTTGATCTGTATCCGGTTTAATTCTGCTCTTTTTTCAAATAGTTTTTTCTTCGCCAAATTGCCCGAGGCCTACTCTTTTTTGAATCCAATCGTAGATTTTATGCCAGTAATACCTCTGCTATTTTTTCTCTTAGCTTTTGTTTGGCAAGCTGCTGTAAGTTTTCGATGAGATCTTGAATACTGTCCTAGAAAAATTCATGATTTTTTCTAAAAAAAAAATTCTAACAATTGATAAGATCAGATAAGTCGTATAGTATAAAGCTTCGATTCAAATATTGAAATTCTTGTATCGCCACGATAAGTCTGGAGATCACCCCATTTACTAATTTGAACCCTTTTTTTACATTGAAAGAACCTATTAGAGTACCCCACAATTATATATTGTGGGTATAAAAAAAATTTTGGTAATGAAAGACTTGACTCATATTACATTACAAATGAATTTCTGAAAATTCTTTTCTATTTCTAGATTTATAAAAACCATTTTTTGGTGTCAAAATGAGGTATGTGTGGTATAAAAATGGAGAATCTATTCTCTTTTTTTTTTCCAAAAAAATGATCTTGGAGATTGTGTAATGCTTACTCTCAAACTATTTGTTTACACAGTAGTGATATTCTTTGTTTCTCTCTTTATCTTCGGATTCCTATCTAATGATCCAGGACGTAATCCTGGACGTGAAGAATAAAAAAGAAAGTTTTTGTTTTCCTTGCTCGATTTTTAAATGTTCTTAGGATTTTATCTATTCCACATCTTTAACTATTAAATAAAAAAAAGACTCGTCGAAATTGAAAGATAAATAACAAATACCAAGTCATTGACAAAAGCGGAAAGAGAGGGATTCGAACCCTCGGTACGAAAAACCCGTACAACGGATTAGCAATCCGACGCTTTAGTCCACTCAGCCATCTCCCCCAATCGAAAAAGGATAATTACTATGTTACATTACACAAAAAGCAAGGTTTGAAAAAAGAGTCTTTCTTTCTTTTATACCTCTTATTTTTTTTGATTTATTATATTATTATTTTATATTTTATTATATATAATTATCTATTATCTAGTATCTAGACATATAAAAATATAAAAAATATCGAAAATAAAAGTAATTCCATTGAGATAAAGTAAGGGCTCGAAAGAGATATCTCCAATTCACTATTCCATTCACTATTCCAATGAATAGAAATTAATATATATATAATTTATAATTTATATAATTATAAATACCTAAATAATAATATATTTTATAAGTAATAAATTATATATTAAATATATTATAAGTAATAAATAAAATATATAATATAAAGTACCTCTTTGATTTCGTCTGCAAGAGCTTTTTTTAATTCCACAGCCCGGCCTGGTCAGTACCTCGCTGGGCCTTTTTTGTTCCAATGAATCATAGAAAAAATGATTTATTTTTTTTTTGAAAAATGAAAAAAAAATGCTTGTTATTGAAACAACAACAATCATAATAAAGACTATTTCGATTCCTATGATACAGAATACAATCAAAGTGTCATTTCTTAATTATTTGATCTTTTTTTTATTCCAGTAAAATAAATGGAATAAAACTGGAATAAAAAAAAAAGAAAGAATGGAACCATATATTCTTGCACAATTTTATGTTTTGGCGTACATTATCGAGCCGTATCTGTCAATGTCAAAGCACCCCCATCAAAAGACAAAAAAGTGTTATTTAGTTATTTAAATGAATCCTCTTTCCCTAATTTAATCGGGCTCCTTGAACAAAGCACGTCAACGCTCTAATTTTCATGATTCTTTTATGATCCTATCTTCTTAATTATTATGGCCAATTTTTTTGTTCGACAAAAGATACATTTATGTACAATAATCACATTGTAGCGGGTATAGTTTAGTGGTAAAAGTGTGATTCGTTCTGTTAATCCCTTAATAGTTAAATAGTTAAGGGGTCCCTTCGGTTTGTTTGATTAATATTCCGATCAAAAACTTTATTTCTTAAAAGGATTTAATCCTTTACCTATCAATGAAAGATTCGAGGAAGAATAGACATTCTCGTGATTTATATCCAAAAG